ATTTCGATTTGACACAAGAATAGGGATCTAGTCACACTTATCAAATTGGGATTGAAAAAAGCAAAGAGGGGGTAAAGCCAAATAGCCTTCTTCACAATATACATATTAGAGATGCGATAAAAGGAATTCCAGGCATATCTTATATGGGGGAAAGGGATGTAAACAATTCAATTTCATACTTTTTTTGATCATACCTAACCCAATGGTCAGAAAGAATTTCCTTCTTTTTTACGAATTTGATGTTGATAAATCCACGGATCTAGAAATTCATCTCAGACAATTGAACCTTCTCAAACTGTTTCTTTTTAAGAACCAAAAAGATTTGTGCCAAAACAATAAATGCAAAGAAGAACAAAAGGCCCTGAACACGTAATGGGTCTTGAAGTACTATTTCCACATCCCCCTGACCAAACCCCCCCACATTAGGATTACTTGTTAATGGTTGATCGAGTTTAATGGATTCACCCTCTGAAACAAGAAGTTCTGGTCCTGGAGGGATAATATCAACCACTTGGCGCCCGTCCGATAGATCTGTTATGGTTATTTCGTATCCCCCTTTTTCTTTTCGTATGATTTTGCTTACTATACCCGCTGCCGTAGCATTATAAACTGTATTGTTACTTTTGCTACCGTCAGGATAAATCTGACCCCTTCCCCTGTTTCCGCCTACATATATCGGATATTTTAAGAAATGAATATTCTTATTAGTAGCAGGGTCTGGGGAAAGAATCGGAAAGGTAATTTCACTATATTTCTGACCAGGAACGGGGCCTATAACAAGAATATTTTTTTTAGTAGGGCGATAACTCTGAAAAGACAGATTGCCTATCTTTTCTTTCATCTCAGGCGAAATACGATCGGGTGGGGCTAATTCAAAGCCATCCGGTAAAATAAGAACAGCCCCTACATTCAAGGCGCCTTTCTTACCATTAGCAAGAACTTGTTTCAGTTGCATATCATAAGGAATTCGAACAACTGCTTCAAATACAGTATCCGGAAGTACCGCTTGTGGAACCTCAATATCCACGGGCTTATTAGCTAAATGGCAATTAGCACATACAATACGCCCAGTTGCTTCTCGTGGATTTTCATAACCCTGCTGTGCAAAAATGGGATATGCGTTTGAAATGGATGCGCCGGTTATTATATATATCATGAACGATATGGAAATAGATCGAGTAATCTTTTCCTTTATCCAAGAAAGGGTATTTTTAGTTTGCATGGTCCAATCATTGATCCCGAAAATTGCTACAATAAAATTTTGTAGGTCGCTAGTCTAGCCCCTTATCCACGATTTTGCTATTTACTGTATACTAAAAATACTCAAAATTTTTTATCCAAAGATAGCAGCAATTCCCCCCCCCCCTCGATGGGTAGAAGGAGTAATGTAAGTTCGACTTTGCATGCTTATATACAAAGTAAGAAACTTTATATTAGAATTGGATCAATGCATTTTTTTCAGTCAGTCATTGAATGATAAATAACTACAAGTGACGGAGATACACGATTTAAATAACGAAAGATCCAATATTTCAAAATTGTATCTAGAATGACAGGAAGGGCGGAAACAAGACCAGATATAATTTGATCATTATGAGCAAACCCAAAATCCTTGTAGATATAATCAATCATTAGTTCCCAACCGTGGGGTGAATGAAATCCGATACAGAAATCAGTTAATAAAAGAATCAAAAAAGCTTTTATTGTGTCACTTAAATTAGATAGGAATTCTTGAACCCAAGAGTTAATAATAACGAGTTCCTCATTACTTAAAATGGAATAACTACTTAGAATAAAGAAATAAATTATATTTGTCGAGAAGTGCAAAATCATATGGATACAATCTTCATTGTGCATATTGATCAATTGGATCGTTTCTTTGTGGATTCCTATATGAAGTTTTTGTAGATGTGTTTCCGGGTATTTTTTGTATTCTTTTATCATTTCGTCCAAAAAGAAGAGTTCCTCTAATTCTATGAATTGTCCTAGAATACTCTTTTCTTGAATGTCATTCAAGAAAGTTTCGGATTGCCCAGTATTCCACCAATTTGTAACCCAGGATTTCAGACTTTTATTAAATGAGAGTGAAATCCACCAAGGCAAAAATATTATAGATGCAAGATATAGAAGGGGAATGAATGCTTTCTTTTTTTTTTTTGACATTTTTTTGTATCTGTGAATGGTTAATGAACCCACCTCTTTCATTGACTCTAGGCGATCTGATCTTTCTATCAAGAAGGAGTTCCATTATAAAATAGATAGCGAATTGATTCTCTGTTTTTTTCTTTTTTATTAAGTGCTTAGCCCTTGAATCTAAAATACAGAAGTCAAAAATATGATAAGAATCCACTTCGAATTCGCGTGAAAAATATATAGAATATTATTTCCAGAGATTTCAATTGATCCAATTCGAAGCAATTGTCCTCTTTCGATAAATGCTCGAAAGAACCGCCTCGAGTAATGAATATTATTCTATGCGGATTTCGAGACGAAAGAATCCTCATAAAAATAGCAAATATGTCAAAAAAATTTCGCGGACTATCCATACTATAACTATAGTTAGTCCTGAAAAAATTCAGGAAATTTTATGAAGAATATTATGATGATCAAAAAAAGACAGAAACAAAAGGGTATCGTGACATTCTAAGAAAGAGGTTGAATTGTTTGGTTCTTAAAGAGCACAAAAGAAAGGATAAAAGAAAGGATAAAAGAAAGGGTGATTGACAAAAGAAAGTAGAAAAAATTGACAAGATATAATCCGTCTGTCTCTAACGTATTAATTCCAATTATTGAAAATAAAAAAAAGAGAAAGTCTTTATTCCGAAAGACTTTTATTTTGATAAATGAGATCAATCTATTATTTCGATTTGTTACTTCGTTTTGTTGCTGAATTGAGTTGTGTGGCTTTAATTGACAGACGCAAGTTTTTTTTGTTCAAAAAAAAATTGTTTCGTTTTGTTTTAGGTTATGACTCTTACGTATACGCCTGCTTTGGTTCGAAGAATGAATGGGGATTCTGAAGAAAGTTCAGTTAGGTTATGCTCTAGAAAAAGAAAATAGGGTTCTTGACTTGAGTTTTTTCCTCCTGCCGCATTTCCGTTATTCTTCATTTCTCAAAAGACTTCAATCGGTACGCGCAAGAAATAGGCCAATTCAGCAGCTTTTTGCTCAATTTCTCGCGGAGTCAAATTTTCATCAGTACGAATCAAAGGAACGGCACCCTGACCTCTGATGTCCATATAAAGGACACGACGAACATAAATACCCTCTTTAACTTCTATTCTGATAGATTGAATATCCTTGATAAGGAATCGTAGAAAGATGCGACGGTTTTTTCCAGGGAACCCCCAACGAAAAATACACACTATTCCTTCTTTTTTATCGAATCGATCATAACCACTACCTACATTCCACACAATTGTGCACCATAAATAGAAACTAATAAAGAGACCTGCAATCCCATAGAAAGACATCACGATTCCTTGCGGAAAAAAAACTATTTGCTGAGATGGAAATAAAGATATCAAATTTCTACCAAGATAGCTAGAAGTTCCAACCAATAAAAATCCTAATGAACCAAAAAAAAGGATAAAAGCCCAGCAGAAATTGCTTGTTTTTCTAGACTCCGCTATAAATTCTATCCATATAGATTCTGATGGCCAACTCATACAGACTAGATCCAGTTGCATTTTATTGGAATTGAGAGAATAAGCATGTACTGTACTTTATTTTGTATTTTGATTTTGTTTCCGAAGTAATTCTAATCAGCTAGCACTATTTGTGAACCTTTAGGAGTAATTCATCGAATTGCTTAGATCTAAAATCATCCCCTTTCCTTTATAGGACCTCCTATAAAGATCTACATACCTATTTATAGATACATGGACTTGAATTTCATCCATCTGCTCCCATCCCGGTCCATAATTACAATTCATTTACCCATATATCGTGTTTACGCATACGCATGCATAAGAGCTTTTTTTTATTTCTATTTGGAGAAACCACTTGTTATACAATATTCTACTAAATAGATATCCATGATATCTAAGTCTTGAAAAAATAGATCAGATTTTGTCTTGGCCCCATCGCATCTAAAAAATCTTAGTTCTTTGAACATAAAAAGATAAAGAAGCCATTGCAATTGCCGGAAATACTAGGCCCACTAAAGGCACAAAAATGGAGGGTAAGCTGTTCAGAGTTGTCATAGAATGGGTACCTCAATTTAATATTTGTACCTGTTATTGTTACTTAATAAACATATATTAATTAATTAGTTTATTACTTACTACTATAACTAATTACTAAGTAATAAACTAATTAATTAATATGTAATAAGCGAGTATATATATCTAATAAAATTAGTACAAGGACTGTAGAACTAAATAAATGAACTTCACGATCGAAATATATCTGTATGATAATCCACTTTTATAAATTAAGGCTCTACTTGATTGAATTCGGAGTTCAAACGAAAAAATGGTGGAACTGAAGTAACTCACTCAGAACACCCTTTAAAAGCTTGCGTGGTACGATTTGATCGAATAAGCCCTTATCAAATAAATATTCAGCTTCCTGCGAACCCTCGGGTACTGTTTTATTCAATGTTTGTTCAATTACTCTTTTACCCGCAAATGCAATATAGGCATCGGGTTCGGCAATAATTACATCCCCCAACATACCAAAACTAGCGGTTACTCCACCAGTAGTAGGGGATGTAAGAATAGATACATAGAATAACTTTTTATTTGATTGAAAATCATATAAAGTGGAAGATATTTTAGCCATTTGCATCAAGCTTAAACTTCCTTCTTGCATGCGTGCTCCTCCGGAAGCACACACTAGAATAAGAGGTAAAAATTGATTTCTAGCATATTCGATCAAACGTGTGATTTTTTCACCTACTACAGATCCCATACTACCTCCCATAAACTGAAAATCCATAACGCCCATTGCTATAGGAATACCATTTAGTTGACCCGTACCTGTTTGAACAGCCTCAG